TGAACTCTTTTTCTTTTCCGCTATTCAAATGTAACCTGAGACTGCCGCTAACAACCATGGAAGGTTCTCTTTTCCCCTCTCTTCTGAACCAAAACTGGAGTTGAGCTTCTTTTCATCATCGCCTTCCATCCTTGGCTATTTTATCAAGATTGAATTCATGGTCAGGGTAGGAATCTTCAACCAATCTGGTCAACCTCGGGAGGAAGACCTAAAGGAAAGGGTCTGGGATGGTAGGACAGATATTTTAGTACAGTACTCCGCTGGTTGGGCCGTACTCCATAGGACTGGGAAAGCCATACTCCGCTAGGCTGCCCTGAAGTAGCTCTTTGAGAAGCTCAGTTTAATAGAAAAGCAAAGAGCCGAACGAAGATATCTTATCTATGATAATTCTTGTCTCACTTTCCAGATAGGAGTAAGAATCTGATACATTGGTGGAACCAACAAGATACAGTGATCTATCTCTCATTTAATAACTGTAATGTCTTCTTCTGCACCTGCTATATCAATTGTACATGGAAACAACATAATCGTTCTCAGGTAGCGATCGTATCTTCTTAGCAGTCCTACAGAAAGCTGGATCGATCGAATCCCGCCCCAACGGGAGCAGCGGAATCCACTTTATAAGCTATTTCGGTAGCTGGTGAGGACTCATCGCTAACAGTGTCAAAGTCAACAGCTTCAAAAAGGGAGACCCGTTCTGAGCGAGAAGAGAACTCAAAACAAGGGCGTAAAGCAACTCGTCTCTAATAGAGAGCATGTTGTTCGGAGTCAAGATCAAGAAGGGCAATGCATTCGGATGCTTCATTTAGGAGGAATTATAAGTACATCAACATCATGGCGTGGATAAGAATAAACATAACAAAATTCAAATTGAATTGAAATGAATGAGATTTTGGAGAGGCAATGAAAATCTTTCACTTTGTTAAGATAGGTATCTCATAGCTCATCATCCGTACCCTCACTTACTCAGTCAAGTCAGATCGTACTGACCCCGCTAGTCGTCGTCTGATGGAGCTTCTTTCTGCGATCGGAGTCCTCGGCTGACCGAAGAACCAGGTTTCTTTCCTAGAGCCACGTCCGTTGAAAGAATAGGCTCTTAGCCTGATGACTTTCCTGCTTTACTACTTTACGGAAAAGGAATTACCGGTCTTGTCTGCGGTTAATCAATAGTAGAAAGCCTAGGGTATTAAATAAAAGAAGAGCTAGCTGGATTCGCAGGCGAGACATCATCTATTGAATTAACGGCAAGGAATTGAACTGCAACTATATAAGAAGGGTATCCCAATAGGCTCGAGAAAGAGTAAGCTGCGAACAGCTCTGTGGCTGGACAGGAGAGAGGTTAACAACGGCAAGGATAGGAGACTGATCCATATACGTGCGAGGTACGGTCCCTGGAAACTATCACTTTTACTATCCCTCCCACTTCGTATGCTTCTTTCCCCTAGTGTCTGTCTTCTTTGCTTAATAAGGTCATCTTTCGTAGTCGTAGCCCCATGAGATCGTAAGGAAATCCTGTGTGAAAGTGCGTTAGAGTTCGGGCATTGAAGCAATACCTTTCTACGGGGACCAATCATTAAGGCAAGTCAAAGCGTGGATAAGAAAGAATGGAAAGAAGCAAAAACCGCACCAATCACAGCTTCTTCCCCTGCTTTATAGCATTCCACACCGATATATCCCTTTCGTAATAATAGAGATTGGATTCACCCTAAGATCTTGCTGCATCCAAAGATGGAGCTTAGGGGGGAGGGGATTCACTGAGCGGTTCGACGAGAAATTTATATTCCTTCTCTTGCAGCTTATGTTGCAATCCACAAGATCTGCTTAATTGAAATCCAATTCTTGGTTCGTATTAGGGGCTTTGATTGAGGCGATACGATTGGGAATTCTCCTTCTTCTTGTTTTTACTAGGATTCTTAGTTGAGGCTGATGGTTTGGCTACCTGCCTCTTCTCCTTTTGGGTATTTGCTATCTTGTGTGGTCCCGGATTCTTAGGCTTACCACGTGGCTGATTCCTCTTGCGACGTCTGTTGGGAGGTAGCATCCAAGGTCCGAAAGGCCTTTGTTCCGATCAAACTTGTGGATCTGGGTTTGGGAGAACCTCCATGGCCGCCTCCTTCTTTGGTGATACTTAAGAGTTTACTCACAGAATAGTCTCGGCCCTTTTGTGTCTTGATAAATAGGGCTAAAAACCTACTCAAAATGCCATTCAACCTTCTATTCCTCGTCCATTAAAACCCTTAGGGGATTCTAAACCTTGCGTCTTGCTACTGCTACTGTAGCACTAAGACTAGCATGGAATTCAATAGCAATAGCAGTGGATTCTATAGCAGTCTTCTATCCAAGAGCTCCTAGGCAAATAAGGGTTATTTCATTCACTGGTTATTCACGGAGAGATTGGCTTCATGCCTATTCTATTCACAAGAATGCCATCTAAGAGCCTATGAATGTGCATCCTTTCTCTTATTATACGATAAACCAGCTGGTATTCAATTTACCTAGTCTAGCCTGTGAAAGCTGTCCAATTCAAAAAGTGCAGTCCCAGTCACGAAGAAAGGGAAACTGGAGCTAAGACTGCTTATTCCTTGTAACCATTCGACTTACTTACCCTCAAAGAAAAGGATGAGCAGAGTTCGTCCGAGACGAGAGGTATGGGACTTTGCTTTTCATTCCCATATCTATATCTCGCGTTCCATTCCTTCGCTTTATATAAAGTGCATTTTTGAAATGTCTATAGGGCTAGAGCTGCGTTCGGCTGTGCGTGCACCTTGTCGATTGGGAAGAAATGTTTTTTCATAGGTAAAGCTATTGTTCTTTTTATAGATCTAAGATAGATGGGCGTGGTGATATGATAGGGTCTTTGAAAAAGATAAATAGCATGAAAATAGATATTTACATACCTCCAATGCCATGTGAAAATATGTTTTTTCTTCAGTTTTCACTCTTATCCTTTTTATTCCCCAAGACTGATTAGCTCGCCCTCGTCCTAACGTCCTTTCCTTATAAAAAAATAGAAATCTTTCATATCCAAGAGAAGATCTATTATTAGAATCTCGTAGAAAGATTAATTAGCTAAGGAATGGCTCCTATGCGGAATGATTGATTTAATAAACTTTGATTCTTCTTGGCCACTCTGAACTCTTGCTTTCAGCTCTTAAGAAGAATTTACATAGTGGAATGTGAATAACTCGATTCTTTCTTTGGATAGAGGTCGGAAGAAGCAGGCACACCAACCAAGTTGAGGGAGTCGAAATTGATTAGTAAGCTGGCCTGTGACTGTCCCCTTACTCTTCGTGAGACATAGCAACAGGATTTCATAGAAAGAAAGCATTCGCAGAAAAAAACTTCCTCACCGATCAAATAGCATCACATTCAGGAAAGGATTTCCCTTCAAATCAATAAAGTTTTTCCGAAAGAACGGATCAAGAAGTGGTGGTTAAGTCAGGGGATTCGCGATGCCATTTGTAGGGTCTTGCTGTTGATGGTACCTCAAAATGGGGGTGCTTGTGGAGAAAGAATTTAGGAAACCAAGCATGTAATAAGCAGAAATCAATACACATGAAAGTGTACACGAGTTTGGTAAAGCATTCACCTTTCGGTTGTACATCGACCTGTCGGGAAACTCAAAAGTCTCCCCCAAGCGTCTAGCTACATAAACACATATTACATTTTTATCTTGTTGATTGAGAATCGTATCCGTGGCTACTGCTGTTTTACCGGTCTGCCTGTCCCCAATAATTAATTCTCGCACGCCCTATAGGAATCATCGAATCAATAGCAATAAGTCCTGAAGAGGCTCATATACGGAACGCCCCGAAATAATACCTGGGGCAGGAGATTCAATTAATCGAGATTCAGAAGCTTAAATTTCACCTCTACCATCAATAGGTTTAGCTAGGGCGTTTATAACACGCCCTAAATAGGCGTCACTCACTGGTATCTGAGCAATTCTTCCTGTTGCTTTTACCGAACTTCCTTCTTGTATCATCAAACCATCACCCATTAATACCAACATTATTTTATTCTAAATTCAGAGCAATACCTATTGTTCCCTCCTTCAAATTCGACCAATTCGCCTGCCATTACTTCATCAAGACCATGAATACGAGCAATGCCATCGCCTACTTGAAGTACGGTACCAGTATTTACAATCTTTACTTCTCTATTATATTGTTCAATCCGTTCACGAATAATATTACTAATTTCGTCAGCTCGAATGGTTACCATGAGTATTTCTTAATTCTTTTTTGAAAGAAAAAAAAAATATATATATAAACAAATGCCAAATCAAAATATTCAGAGGACTCTTCTGACAAAAAATATGTAATTGTCAACAAAGTTGTTTCTTTTTTTTCTTCAAATCCAAAAAACTCTTCTTACTTATACATAGGTCGTCGATTCAGCATTGGATAAAAGGGGCGAAATACCCATTTTTACAATAAGGGGTTCAAATCATTTTATGGATAGAGAACACTCCTATCCATAAAATATTCATTTTGAACCATCTCTATATTAACATAGTGGTTGAAAGAATACCACGCTGCGTCTAGACTTCAAACAGTTTGCTTTAACCATATTAATGGCCACACATTATTGGTTGATAGAGAATCAAAGTAGATTTACCAATGAATCACGAAATGCTATGGTTCTTACCTATAATTTCTTAATTTATTCCGAAGTCATTCGTGAGATCATGCACCTTTCTTTTCTAGTTATAACGAAAAAGGTACAGCTGGTTGGATCCAGCACCAGCATATTCTTGAAATAAACAACCCGCACACACTCCCTTTCCAAAAAAGATCAATACACCAAGCACTACACTTAGATTTATTATAATTTTTTCAAAAATAGAGGTATTCCACCCGAAACTCCCGGCAGATGGCCAATGGCCCAAAGAAACGAAAGAATCGGTTACATTTTTCATATGATCTCCTCTTATGGATAGACTAAAAAATCGAATAGAGTTCTTTTTGTATCACTTCGCCCCTCTTTTTTATTTATTT